AGAATAGTGGGTGTTGAGTGTTATCTTTGGGGGTTGTGGTGGAGTGAGGTGGGAATGTCAAGGATGGTGAGTGAGATAAAATTTTATTAGTTGAGGAAACGACAGCTGAGATACATACCCCCTAAAGATAAAAAAATGTAAACTTCGACTGAGGTGACAAGCTTTTGTTTTTGGGGTTTGGCAAAGGCAAATTATAAGGGAGTTGTCGAAGGTGGGGGGAGGGGGGGTTTGAGTAAGGATAACTGCAATCTGAGTTAAAGTGTGGTAAACGTGTATAATTTATTAAATGTATGTCTAACAAGCATTAATTAAATAACACCTTAGTAAGGTTCATGCGGGGCTGGAATATGGAACGTAGGTGCGGTTAATAATGGTATGTGCTAGGAATCAAAGACAGGCGCTGCGGGATTGATTGTGGCGAGACCAGCATTCTGCAATGGGGTCGCGTGCAGACCAGAGATAAAAGATACCAAATGCATGGAAAGCTCCCGTGACTGGTTAATAGGGTGATAGACCCGTGATCCATCGAGATGTCTTATTTAAGGGGAACGTGTGGGCGATCTTAATGAAATGGCCGTGAGGTAAGAACCAGATGTCCATTAGATGTCATCTATAGCTACCCCCACGATGTATGGGCCCGGAGCGAGGAGAGTAACACTGCTTGTGCGGGATATTGATTTCACGGAGGATGGTTATTAAGGGACACCCAACTGGCGGGAATATTCGTGTTGGCTAGGGTTGTTTATGGATGCTCGGTTAAAATGTGCTATGTCCGGTAAAGAACTTAATGTACTATGTACGCTGATGGATTGTTTGTATTGGTTGATATTCCGGTGGGTGCTACCATGGGATTTGGGTGCTTGAATGGTATGTGTTACAGTTGCTGTATTCTGGTAAAGTACTTGCTTGTAAGCATGTCCTAGATAGGTTTTCTAGTAAATATGTAATATTATGTCCTATGGACGATAAAACACTTATAGTACTATATAATATCCATGGTGACTAGCAGTAATGCACGAATTACATAAGGGCATATGAAATTAGATTATACTTAAATTGTACTTTGTGGTTATGCCCCCTTAGAATACAGAAAGTAGTTTAAATAGAATGCCAGTTTTGGGTATTGGCGGTGGAGTTAGGTGCTTTCTTTCTGAATTGCCCTGGGGAGGGGTATCCGTTTCCGGTTTACAAGACCGGTGTATTGGTTTATACTACAAGGGCAGGTTCATTTGAGAAGATTATTTTCAGTTATGGAGGCCAGTGGTATTAGAATTAGAATTGTAGTGAAATATATTACGGATATTATTTGTCCGATTATAATGAAGGGTTGATTTACTGGCTGGCTCCCAATTCAGGTTAGGGTCAGTAGAATTGTGATCAGAAGTCATAGTAGGAATTGGCTGAACGGGCGAAATATTATACTCTGTTGTTTGGATTTGTGGAGTATAGGGATAATAGCTAGGATGAGGATAGACATAAGGAGTGCTAGTACCCCTCCTAATTTGTTGGGAACAGATCGTAGGATTGCATATGCGAATAAGAAATATCACTCTGGTTTGATATGTGGTGGGGTGTTTAGTGGATTAGCTGGTGTATAGTTGTCTGGGTCACTTAAAAGGTCGGGTAAGAATAATACTAGTACTATTAGAGTGAGGAGAAGAAAGGTTAAACCTAGGATGTCTTTGATTGTATAGTAAGGGTGAAAGGGAATTTTGTCGGGATTCGAGGGAATTCCGCAAGGGTTATTGGATCCTGTTTCGTGCAGGAAAAGTAGGTGGAGAATTGTAAAGGCTGCAATAATGAAAGGTAGGGTAAAGTGGAGGGTGAAAAATCGTGTAAGTGTTGGGTTATCAATGGAATAGCCACCTCAAACTCACTGAACAATATTAGTTCCGATATATGGAATTGCCGATAGTAAGTTTGTAATTACTGTGGCACCTCAGAATGATATTTGTCCTCATGGGAGTACGTAGCCTATAAAGGCTGTTGCCATGGTTATGAATAGTAGTGCAATGCCAATGTTTCAGGTTTCAATAAGAAGAAATGAGCCATAATATAATCCTCGACCTACGTGTAGAAATAGGCAGATAAAGAATATAGAGGCGCCATTAGCGTGGAGGTAGCGGATAGTTCAACCATAGTTTACGTCTCGGGTGATATGGGCGATTGAGGAGAAGGCGGAGGAGGTGTCTGGTGAGTAGTGTATTGCTAGAAATAAGCCAGTAATAATTTGTAATATTAAACAAGTTGCTAGAAGGGAACCGAAGTTTCATCATGCTGAAATATTTGATGGGGTGGGTAGATCAATAAGAGAGTGATTAATTATTTTTATAATTAGATTAGATTTACGTATAGGGGTCATTGGTGCTTTTATAGTTGAAATACAACGATGGTTTTTCATATCATTGGTCATGGTTAAAGTCCATGTGAAAACAATGTCATATATTTTATTTTTATTTAGTGTACTATTGATTATGGGTTTTGTGGGTTTTTCTTCTAAGCCTTCTCCTATTTATGGGGGTTTAGCATTGGTTGTTAGTGGTGTAATTGGTTGTATTATTATTTTAAATTATGGGGGTACTTATATAGGTCTAATAATGTTTTTGATTTACTTAGGAGGCATGATGGTTGTTTTTGGTTATACTACTGCGATGGCTATTGAAGAATACCCTGAAGCGTGAGTCTCAGGGTTTGAGGTGATGGGTAGTCTTTTGATTGGATTAATAATGGAAGTAGTTTTAATTTTATGGGTTTTAGACTATAATGAGCTGGTAGTAGTAGTTAATTTAAATAGTATGGGGGATTGGGTAATTTTTGAAGGGGAGGGGCCAGGGTTAATTCGTGAGGATTCTATTGGTGCGGGTGCGTTGTATGATTATGGGCGTTGGTTGGTGGTAGTTGTTGGTTGAACATTATTTGTTGGTGTATATGTTGTTATTGAAATTACTCGGGGTAATAGATTATGCTATTAAAAATGGGATTAGAGTAAGAGGGATAAGGAAAGAGATAAAGTAAAGCTTAATTATGCCTTTTTGGGTTGTTGTGGTGATGGAAGTGATAATATGGGTGTGTGAAATTGTTTTGGGTATTGATTTTTCTAATCAGATTGAGTCTAGTAGAGTAAAGGCTAGATTTTGACTTATGATCAGGTTTTGATAAGGAATTATTCGGTGAATTGTAGCTGGAAAGTATCCTAATATGTTAGAGAATTTGAATATATGTGATGGAATATTTATTTTGAGGTTGTTGGTTATAAGGGTTAAATCTAGGGCTATTAAGAAGCCTAGGGTAGTTACGGATAGGGCTAGGAGTTTTAGATAATAAGGTATTGTTAACTGGGGAAGTGTGGTGGGAGAAACATTACTGACAATAAGAAACCCTGCGAGTAAGCTGCCTACTGTTAGGCGTTTTATTGGGTTTAGTAGAGCTGGATTATTCTCATTGATGTGTGTTGAAGTTGAAAAGCGGGGTTGTCCTGTTAGTGTTAGGATAATGGTTCGAGTGCTGTAGGCGCTTGTTAGGGAAGTAGCGATGAGGGTAATAGATAGGGCTCAGGCGTTGGTATATGATGTATTCGCGGTTTCAATGATAAGATCTTTGGAATAAAAACCTGTAAGGAATGGTATTCCTGCAAGTGCTAGGCTACCAACGGTGAGAGAGGTTGAGGTAAGGGGTATTGTTTTAAATAATCCCCCTATTTTTCGAATATCTTGTTCGTTGTCTAGGTTGTGAATAATAGACCCAGAGCAGATAAATAATATAGCTTTAAAGAAGGCGTGGGTGCAGATGTGTAGGAATGCTAGGTATGGTTGGTTAATACCAATAGTGACTATTATTAACCCTAGTTGACTTGAGGTGGAGAAAGCTACAATCTTTTTAATATCATTTTGTGTTAAAGCGCAGATTGCTATAAATATGGTGGTGACAGCTCCTAGGCATAGTGTGAGGCTTTGGATTAGTATATTATTTTCTATCATAGGGTGGAAGCGAATAAGTAGAAATACTCCTGCTACCACTATAGTGCTAGAGTGAAGTAGGGCTGAAACTGGGGTTGGACCTTCTATAGCAGAGGGCAATCAAGGGTGAAGGCCAAGTTGGGCTGATTTGCCTGTTGCAGCTAAAAGAAGACCTATTAGTGGTAATAGGTTTGGGCTAGAATCTAGGATAAATATTTGTTGAAAATCTCATGAGTTGTAATGGAGGAGGAATCAGGTTATGGCCAGAATGAAACCGATATCACCGATTCGATTGTACAGAATTGCTTGAATTGCTGCTGTGTTGGCGTCTGTTCGAGCGTGCCATCAGCCAATTAGTAGAAAGGATATAATCCCAACACCTTCTCATCCGATGAAAAGTTGGAAAAGGTTATTAGCGGTAACTAGAATTAACATGGTAATAAGGAAAATGAGGAGATACTTAAAGAATTGATTGATGTTTGGGTCTGAGCTTATATATCATATTGAGAACTCTATAATGCACCAAGTAATAAATAGTGCAATTGGAGTAAATATTATGGAAAAGTAATCTAGCTTAAAACTTAATATAATTTCTAGTGATTGAATCGTTACTCAGTGTCAGTTTGAGATAATTGTGTCTTGATCTAGAAGGACATATATGGTTATAGGGAAGAGGCTAATAATAAAGGTGATTATTATAGTTGTTTTTACGTAATTAGGGTATATGAAGTTCTTATTGGGTTTAATAAGAGTAATAATAATTGGAAAGACTAGGGAAGTTAAGGCTAATATAACGATGGAGGTGTGCATTGTTATTACTTTTATTTGGAGTTGCACCAATGTTTTTGGCTCCTAAGACCAATGGATAACTGTTATCCTTTAAAAGTTGAGATAGCCGTTTTGTTAAATACGGGAGCATGGATTAGCAGTCCTTGCAAGCTTTCTCGGTAAATAAGAAGTATTAATTTCTATTTTTAGATTCACAATCTAATGTTCTGATTAAACTATATTTACAAGTGGTAAAGCCTATAATAATACTAGGATTGAGGGATAGGAGAATAATAGGGGATATATGTATAAATATTAGCATATTTTCTCGTGTAAAGGAAGGTTTTATATTAATAATGTGGGAGGTAAGTGTTCCTCGTTGTGTTGTAATGAGTATATATAGAGAATAAAGGGCAGTAATTAGTATGTTTAGTCCTGTGAGTATGATGGTAGCATGTGATCAAGAAAATGAGGTTACTATTACTAATAATTCCCCAATTAGATTAATAGTGGGTGGTAGGGCTAGGTTGGTGAGGTTTGCTGTGAATCATCAGAAGGCTATTAGTGGGAGTAGTGTTTGGAGTCCCCGAGAGAGTAATATAATACGGCTGTGGGTTCGTTCATAATTTGAATTTGCTAAACAAAATAGTATAGATGAGGTGAGTCCATGGGCGATTATAAGGACAATAGCGCCAGTAAAGCTTCAGGGGGTTTGAATAAGAGAAGCTATGATTACTAGAGCTATATGGCTTACAGAAGAGTATGCAATAAGTGATTTTAGGTCTGTTTGTCGGAGACAGGTTGAGCTTGTTATGATCATGCCTCATAAGGATAGCATAAGGAAGGGATATGCTATATATTCTGTTAGTGGGTTGAGAATTGAGGTGAGTCGTATTATACCATAGCCGCCTAATTTTAAAAGTACTGCGGCAAGAACTATTGATCCAGCGATGGGAGCTTCAACGTGGGCCTTAGGGAGTCATAAGTGTAGACCATATAGGGGTATTTTTACTATAAAAGCTATTATGCATGCTAGCCAAGTTAGATTATGAGATCAGGTGGTTGTTAGTTTTTGGGCTGTGAGTGTTAGTAGTGGAATATTCAATGAGCCTAAGTTGTTATGTATAAATAACAATATAATTAGCAGAGGGAGAGAGCCGGCTAAGGTGTAAAATAGGAAGTATGTGCTTGCGTTGAGGCGTTCTGCTTGATTGCCTCACCGGGTAATAATAATTAAGGTGGGAATGAGGGTGGTTTCAAATAGGATGTAGAATAAGATTAGTTCTGTAGCTATGAAGGTTATGATTAGGGAAATCTGTAGAGAAATTATTATGGACAGGTAAAGTTTTTTTCGTAAAGGGCTTTCATTGTGTAGGTGATATTGGCTTGCTATAATTATAAGGGGCAAGAGTCAGGCGGTCAGTGTTAGAAGGGGTGTTGTTAATGGGTCGGAAGATAGATAAGTTGAATAGCTAATAAGGTTATTATTAGTTTGGTGGAAGAATAGAATGGGGATGAGGCTAATAATTAAGCTGTGGGTGGTCAAGTTAATTCAGATTAAATTGTTTTTGGAGAATCATGTTGTTGGTAGGAGTATTATTATGGGAAAGACTATTTTTAGCATTGGAGTAGGTTTAAATTATGGATGTGATCTAGTCCATATGTGTTTGAGATTGAAATTAGTAAGGCAAGGCCTACTGCTGCTTCGCAAGCAGCAAATACTAGTAGGGCAATAGGTATAATATTAGCTAAGGGGAAGTGTATATTGAGTGCTATGAGAGTATTTATAATAAATAGTGAAAGTATTATTCCCTCTAGGCATAATAGGGATGATATTAGATGCGAGCGATAGATTAATATGCCCAGGAGCGAGATAATAAATGCTAATATAATATTTATGTAAATAATAGGCATTTGGTCAGTATGATTATCATAATCTAATGAGTCGAAATCATTTGTTTTACTTAAACTACTTACCAATTCGATTCATTCTAGCCCCTTTTGAGTTCACTCATAGGCTAAGCTGAGGGTTAGAATAATAATTAATATAATTGACGATTTAAATATTATGGGGAGGCTTGTTGTTTGTAGAGCTCATGGCAAGGGTAATAGCAGGGCGATTTCTAGATCAAATAATAGGAAGGTGATAGCGACTAGAAAGAATTTTATGGAGAAGGGAATGCGAGCAGAATTCAGTGGATCAAACCCACATTCGTAGGGGTTGATTTTTTCTGCATAGGGGTTGAGTTGGGGTAGTCAGAATATAATAGTTATTAATAAAAGGGTTAGAAGGGTATTAATTGTTAGGGCTAATACTAGGTTAATTATTCTTTTTCGAATATTGTCGAAACTAGCTGATTGGAAGTCGGCCGTACTGGTTATACTAAAAGAATAGGAACCTCATCAGTAAATGGAAATATAGAGAAAGAGTCATACAACATCTACAAAGTGTCAATACCAAGCAGCGGCTTCAAAGCCAAAATGGTGATTTGACGTAAAGTGATATAATAGTTGGCGAATGAGGCAAACGGTAAGGAACGTAGACCCAATAATAACATGAAGCCCGTGAAAGCCAGTGGCAACAAAGAATGTTGAGCCATAAATGCCGTCGGAGATAGTAAAAGGTGCTTCATAATACTCTGAAATTTGTAGTAGGGTGAAGTAAGCACCTAATAAAATTGTAATTGATAAGGCTTGGATTATTTGTTTTCGATTGTTTTCTATTAAGCTGTGATGAGCTCAAGTGATTGTAACTCCTGATGCAAGTAATACAGAAGTATTTAGCAAGGGTACTTCTAGGGGATTTAAGGGAGTAATACCTGTTGGTGGTCAGTGTCCTCCTAGGTATGGAGTGGGAGCAAGGCTTGAATGATAAAATGCTCAGAAAAAGCCAGCAAAGAAGAAAATTTCTGAGATAATAAATAAAACTATTCCATAGCGAAGACCCTTTTGAACTGGTGTTGTATGGTGACCTTGATAGGTGCTTTCTCGGACAATATCACGTCATCATTGGTATATTGTTAATATATTAGTTAATAGCCCTAAGACTAGTAGGGTTGAAGAGTAAAAGTGGAATCATATAATTAGGCCAGAGGTTATTAGGAGAGCTGAAAGAGCTCCTGTTAGTGGTCATGGGCTGGGTTTAACTATGTGATAAGGGTGGGTTTGGTGTGTCATTAAGTATTATCATGTAGATAAAGGCTTACTAAGAGTGTAAAAACGTAGGCCTGGATCAGGGCGACTGCTATTTCTAGAATTGTTAATAGTACTAGGAGTACTAAAGTTAGTGAGGTTGCAAGGAAACTGGCAGTTAATAGTGCTAGTGTAGCACTTCCGATTAGGTGTATTAGCAGATGTCCTGCTGTGATGTTGGCGGTTAGGCGTACGGCTAGGGCTACTGGTTGAATAAATAAGCTAATAGTTTCGATAACTACTAATATGGGAATAAGAGGTGTAGGTGTGCCTTGTGGTAAAAAGTGGGCTAAGGAGTTTTTAGTTTTGAAGCGAAGACCTGTAATTACTGTACCTGCTCACAGAGGAATTGCTATAGCTAGATTTATGGACAGTTGAGTGGTGGGGGTAAATGAGTGGGGTAAGAGTCCTAGAAGATTTGTTGTAGCAATAAAAATAATTAGGGACATGAGTATTAGGGATCAGGTTTGTCCTTTGGTATTATGAATTGTTATCATTTGTTTTATAATTAGTTGGATTAAATTTTGCTGGATAATAATTAGTCGATTACTAATAAGGTGTTTGGAGGTTGGAAATAATAATGTAGGGAATAGAATAATAGGTACTACAGCGGGTAAGCCTAGGATCGTTGGGGTTATGAATGGGGTAAATAAATTTTCGTTCATTTTAGTTGTCAAGGATTATTAAATACCTGTGTATTATAAACTTCTTTCTGTGGTGGGGAAAAATGGTAGTTTGAGTTTAGTAGTTTTAATTGTATAATAAGATATAATGCAGGTAGCATGGCTATAATAGTAATAAACCATGTAGATGTATTTAGTTGAGGCATTTCACTGCAGAGAAGAGACTTTTCTCAGTCTTTAACTTAAAAGGTTAATGCTGTAGCAGCTATGCAGTGAATTTTGGTATTTTAAGAAATAAGTTAAGTAGGGTGTTTTTAATATACTTATAGGGTAAATACGGGCCCTATTTCAAAAATTTTTAATGGAATTAATTCTGCGACAATTGGTATGAAGCTGTGATTAGCACCGCAGATTTCTGAGCATTGTCCGTAGTAAACACCTGGTCGTATAGCAGTAAATGTAGTCTGGTTTAAGCGCCCGGGAATTGCATCTGTTTTTAAACCCAATGAGGGGATAGTCCATGAATGTAGAACGTCTTGGGATGTAATTATTATGCGAACAGGAGCTTCAATTGGAAGTACTACTCGATTGTCAACTTCTAGGAGTCGAAGGTCCCCTGGATTTAAGAATAGTGGAGGGAGTATGTAAGAATTAAAGATTAAGCCCCCGTAATCTGTATATTCATAAGTTCAGTACCATTGATGTCCAATTGATTTAATAGTGAATGATGGGTTATTAATCTCATCTGTTAAGTAGAGAATACGTAGGGATGGGAGGGCAATTAAGATTAGAATAACTGCTGGTAGGATGGTTCAAATAGTTTCTATTTCTTGAGCATCTGTGATATTAGTGTTAGTTAGTTTTGTTGTGAGTACTGATGACAATACGTATAAGACCAAAAAGCTAATTAGAGATACAATTATGAAGGCGTGGTCGTGAAAGGCAATTAGTTCTTCTATGATAGGGGATGTGGCATCTTGTAGGCCTAGCTGAACTGGGTGAGGCATATAAGATATATAGGGTATATCCTATAATTTAGCTTTGACAAAGCTATGAAATGATTTTTCTAATACCTCATTGAAAAAGTTATAGGGGTTATAGGATTGGCTTGAAACCAGTTTCAGGAGGTTCGATTCCTTCCTTTTTTATTTTACTTTAATGAATGTTGGTTCATCAAATGTGTGGTATGGTGGTGGGGAGCCATGTAATCACTCCAGATTAGACGTAGGTTGTTCGATTAGTAGAACTTTACGTTTCGAGGCAAAAGCTTCTCAGATTATATATACTATTAGTAATATAGCTACTAGAGAAATAAAGGAGCCTATGGATGATACAATATTTCATGTGGTGTAGGCATCAGGGTAATCGGAATAGCGTCGGGGTATTCCGGATAAGCCAAGGAAGTGTTGTGGAAAGAAGGTTAAATTTACACCTACAAATATGATAATAAAATGTGCTTTAGCACAGACTTGGTCCAGGGTATAACCCGAGAATAGGGGGAATCAGTGAATAAAGCCTCCTATGATAGCAAAGACAGCCCCTATTGACAAGACGTAGTGGAAATGAGCTACAACATAGTATGTATCATGCAATACGATATCTAGTGATGAATTTGCTAATACAATACCGGTTAAGCCCCCAACGGTAAAAAGGAAAATAAAGCCTAGGGCTCAGAGTATTGCTGGAGATCACTTGATATTTCCTCCGTGTAGTGTGGCGAGTCAGCTAAAGACTTTAACGCCAGTTGGAATAGCAATAATTATAGTAGCAGAGGTAAAATAGGCTCGTGTATCTACATCTATCCCAACAGTAAATATGTGGTGGGCTCATACGATAAAACCTAGGAACCCAATTGATACTATAGCTCAGACTATGCCTATATACCCAAAAGGTTCTTTTTTTCCAGAATAATATGTCACGATGTGTGAAATTATTCCAAAGCCAGGTAAAATAAGAATATAGACTTCAGGATGGCCGAAAAATCAGAATAGGTGTTGATACAGGATCGGATCTCCTCCTCCAGCAGGGTCAAAGAAAGTAGTGTTGAGGTTACGGTCTGTTAGCAGTATTGTAATACCAGCAGCTAATACAGGTAGGGATAGGAGTAATAGGACTGCTGTAATTAGAACTGATCAAACAAACAGGGGAGTTTGATATTGAGATATAGCAGGGGGTTTTATATTAATAATAGTTGTGATAAAATTAATAGCCCCTAAGATAGAAGAAATACCTGCTAAGTGTAGTGAGAAAATAGTTAAATCTACAGAGGCTCCTGGGTGAGAGAAATTTCCCGCTAGAGGTGGGTAGACCGTTCAGCCTGTCCCGGCACCAGCCTCTACTATGGCTGATGCAAGAAGAAGTAGGAAAGATGGTGGAAGAAGTCAGAAGCTTATATTATTTAGACGAGGAAATGCTATGTCAGGAGCACCAATTATTAGGGGTACTAGTCAATTTCCGAAACCTCCAATTATAATAGGTATAACTATAAAGAAAATTATGACAAATGCATGGGCTGTAACGATAACATTATAAATGTGATCATTGCCTAACAGGTTGCCGGGTTGACCTAGTTCAGCTCGAATAAGGAGACTTATAGCCATACCCATGGTTCCGGCCCATGCGCCAAATAATAAGTATAAAGTTCCAATATCTTTATGATTCGTAGAGAATAGCCAGCGGTTAATGAGCATAGGTAAAATGGCTGAGTAGGCATTAGGCTGTAAACCTAAGGACAGAGGTTTAGCCCTCTTTTTACCAGCCCCGAGGTGATTTTCATGTTGAATTGCAAATTCAAAGGAGCAGCTTAATATTTCTGCCGGGGCTTCTCCCGCCTTTTTTTCCCTGCGGCGGGAGAAGTAGATTAAAGCCAGTTGATTAGGGTATTTAGCTGTTAACTAAGTTTTTGTGGGTTTGAATCCCATTGATCTAGTAAGGGCTTAGCTTAATTAAAGTAATTGATTTGCGTTCAGTTGATGTGGAATAGAGCTCTGCAGTCCTTATATGTTTCAGAAATTAAGTATTTTTAACTTACTAAAAGCTTTGAAGGCTCTCGGTCTAGTTTAACCTAAATTTCTAGAATATAGTTAAGATTGTTGGGGATATTGGTAAGAGAAGAGTTGTGAGGATAATGAGCGGGGGTATCAGGGGTGTGGGTTTTGTGTTTTCGAACTGTCATTTTATTTTTGTATTGTTAGATGTGGGGAGTAATGTTATAGAAGTAGTATAAATTAGGCGTAGGTAAAAATATAGGTTGAGTAGGGTTATAATGACTATAATAGAGGGTATAACAAAGTTATTATTTTTTGTAAGTTCTTGAATAGTAACTCATTTGGGTAGGAAGCCGGTTAGTGGGGGTAGGCCTCCTATCGATAGAAGGGTGGCTGATATTAATGGTATTAATCAGGTTAGTTTGTTTCAGGCGCGTGATAGTATTAGGGTTGTAGTATTTGAGCTTAGGTTTAGGGCTATAAATGCAGTGCTTGTTATAATGATATATATAAGTAGGTAGAAGACTGTAATATTTGGATTATATACTAGTGTTATTATTATTCAGCCTATGTGTGTGATTGAAGAATATGCTAGAATTTTGCGTAGCTGTGTTTGGTTAAGGCCTCCTCAGCTGCCTGCTATAATGGATAGGGTTGATAGGGTTATGAGAATGTTTGTGTTGATTGATGGGTAAATCTGATATATAATTAGGATGGGAGCTAGTTTTTGTCATGTAAGGAGAAGTAGTCCAGGAATTAAGGGTGTTCCTTGGGTGACTTCTGGAATTCAGAAGTGGAAGGGGGTTATTCCTAATTTTATTGCTAGTGCTATTATCATAATTAAGGATGTTAGCTGGTTAGGGTTATTTATTATGATTCACTGTCCTGGAAATAAATTATTTAATGTAATTGCTATTATAAGAATTATGGACGCGGTGGATTGTATGAGGAAATATTTGGTGGCGGCTTCTGTAGAGCGAGGGTTTGCTTTTTTAATTAAGATAGAGGTGAAAGCTAGTATATTTATCTCTAGGCCCGCTCAGGCAAGAAATCAGTGGGAGCTTAGTGATGTAATAAGGGTGCCTATGATTATTGTAGAGTAAATAACGAGTTGAGCTAGTGGGTTAATTAGTACGGGAAGGATATAACCAACATTTTCGGGGTATGGGCCCGATAGCTTATTTAGCTGACCTTACTTTAGAATGGGGTGTGATAGGTAGCACGGAGGAATTTGAATTCTCAGGGGTAGGTTCGACACCTATAATTCTAGAAATAAGAGGGTTAAATACCTCTATTATTTACTCTATCAAAGTAACTCTTTTATCAGACATATTTCTAGTTTTGAGGGGGGATGCCAGAGATTATAATGGGGGTTGAGATATATCATATGAGGAGTGCTAGTGTAAGAGGGAGAAAATTCTTCCATAGTAGATGTATAAGTTGGTCATAGCGGAATCGAGGGTAGGTTGCTCGAATTCATAGGAATATGGAGGTTAATAGTAGGGTTTTTGTAACAAAGCATACTGTAAATAGTTCTGGTGAATGGGTGGGATATAATGTTCCTAGAAAAATTATAGTTGTTAGGACATTTATTATAATAATATTTATGTATTCGGCTATGAAGAAGAGGGCAAATGGGCCTGCAGCATATTCAATATTAAAGCCCGACACCAACTCTGATTCCCCTTCTGTGAGGTCAAAGGGGGCTCGGTTGGTTTCTGCCAGTGTGGAGGTGAATCATATTATGGCCAGAGGTCATGATGGTAGGAGAAGTCAGATATACTCTTGTGTTGTAATAAGTGCATGGAGATTGAATGAGCCGCTTATTAGTAAAACTGATAATATAATGATGGCGAGAGTTACTTCGTATGAAATTGTTTGGGCAACTGCTCGTAGTGCTCCGATTAATGCGTAGTTTGAGTTTGATGCTCATCCTGATCATAAGATAGAATAAACAGCTAGGCTGGATGTAGCTAGAATAAATAGGAGTCCTAGGTTGAGGTTAATTAGGGAATTAGGTATGGGTAGGGGTACTCATAGGAGGAGGGCAATGGAAAAGGCTAGGACTGGTGCAATAATATATAGAGTGGTGGTGGAGGTTGAAGGTTTTAAGGGTTCTTTGGTGAAGAGTTTTATTGCATCAGCAAAGGGCTGTAGTAATCCATAAGGGCCTACAATATTAGGTCCTTTGCGTAGCTGTATATAGCCTAGTAGTTTTCGTTCAGTAAGTGTAAGAAATGCCATGGCAGCGATAATGGGTAGAGTAATAAGTAGAAGATTTACTGTAAACATAATGTTAAGAAGAGGAGTTGAACCTCTGATTATAAAGTCTTAAATTTTATGCAATTGCCGGGCTCTGCCATCTTAACAATCCCTGTTCTTGGGTTGTGTGTGTGTGCGGTTTTTGCTAAATTGAGATTATGTCATTTATGAAAGGAGGGCGCTTTATGAAGTGGGCCCCATTTCTCTTGTCCTTTCGTACAGGGAGAAATGCGAAATAGATAGAAACCGACCTGGATTTCTCCGGTCTGAACTCAGATCACGTAGGACTATTAATCGTTGAACAAACGAACCCTTGATAGCTGCTGCACCATTAGGATGTCCTGATCCAACATCGAGGTCGTAAACCCTATTGTCGATATGGACTCTGGAATAGGATTGCGCTGTTATCCCTGGGGTAACTTGTTCCGTTGGTCAAGTTATTGGATCAATTATAAATATTAAGTTGCTTTGACTTGTGTAGTCTTGGCGTGGTTTAATTCGGAGGTTTAATTATGCTCCGAGGTCACCCCAACCAAAATTTCTAATGCAGGGGTGGTATATGTTAGGCCCGTAGGCTTATATTAATTTTGGTTGCATTAATAGATTGAAGCTCCACAGGGTCTTCTCGTCTTATTGTTATATGCCCGCCTCTTCACGGGCAGGTCAATTTCACTGGTTGAAAGTAAGAGACAGTTAAACCCTCGTGTTGCCATTCATACAAGTCCCTATTTAAAGAACAAGTGATTATGCTACCTTTGCACGGTCAGGGTACCGCGGCCGTTAAACAGATGTCACTGGGCAGGCCGTGCCTCTACTACTAGTAATGCTAGAGGTGATGTTTTTGGTAAACAGGCGGGGTTGAGTTTGCCGAGTTCCTTTTACTTATTTTAACCTTTCCTTTAGAAGCATGCCTGTGTTGGGTTAACAGTTTGTATAATACTGGCTTGGTTATAATTATTAGAATTGAACTGTTAAATATCAGTGAAGTTTTCGGTCTGACTTAGGCTTATGCATAGGAGAATTTATTCATGTTACTAATACTAGCATTATTGCTTCTATAAAATGATAGATTAATCCAATGTGATGTAAGGAGTTCAGTAAGATGTCTGGTATTTTTAGGCAGTTAGTGTTGAGCTTGAACGCTTTCTTAATTGATGGCTGCTTTTAGGCCAACTATGGATTTAGAATTTTTTACTCTCGATATAAGGTTTTTTCCTAGTGTCTAAAGAGCTGTCCCTCTTTAGACTAACAATTAAGTTTACAGGGGGATTGATGGTTCTGTGGGTAAACTTAAGGTTGAACTAAGATTCTATCTTGGATAACCAGCTATCTCCAGACTCGGTAGGTGTATCACCCCTACCCAGAAATCTTCCCACTATTTTGCTACATAGACGGGTGCGCTCTTTCAGCTGTTTTTGGGTAGCTCGTCTGGTTTCGGGGTACTTGACTTTAGTTCTCTTTGCGAAGTGATCTCTAGCTAATTCATTATGCAGAAGGTATAGGGGTAAGTCCTTGCTATTTTGTACTTAATTATTTTTTTTTCATCTTTCCCTTGCGGTACTGTATCTATGGCGCCAGAATAAATTTCTATCACCTATACTTTTATATTTGTAAATGGTTTAATATGAAAATGTTAGTTTGGTAGTAGTATTGGTTAGTTTAGGGCTAGCATTGGCTCAAGGCAATCGTGTAATGTTGATATCTTCCGGGTGTAAGCTGGATGCTTTATGTTGAGCTATGCCTTGGTTTATCCAAGTGCACCTTCCAGTACACTTACCGTGTTACGACTTATCTCCTCTATATAGTTATTGAAGCGTTTAGTTAAGTTATTTCTTAAATATATTTGAGGAGAGTGACGGGCGGTGTGTGCGTGCTTCATGGCCTGATTCAACTAAGCACTCTGTTCTTAGTTTACTACTAAATCCTCCTTGGACTCTCAGGTTTCATAAGAGTTGTCGTATGATTTTCTGGGATAGAAAATGTAGCCCATTTCTCCCAACTCATAAGCTACACCTTGACCTAACGTTTTTGCGTGGGCATTTGTGCTTACTTTATATCTCTTGTTGAGGTTTGCTGAAGATGGCGGTATATAGGCTAAGCGAGAGGTGGTAAGGTTGATCGGGGTTTATCGATTATAGAACAGGCTCCTCTAGGTGGGTGTGAAGCACCGCCAAGTCCTTTGAATTTTAAGCTGTTGCTTGTAGTGTTCTGGCGAATAGTCTTGTTGTTTTGACTATTAAAGTTTAGGGCTAAGCATAGTGGGGTATCTAATCCCAGTTTGAGTCTTAGCTATTGTGTGTTCAGATATTTTAAAGCCACTTTCGTAGTCTATTTTACATTGGCTAGAATTTTACAGTTTAGGGATAGTTTAGCTTTATTTAGTTGAGTTTTTCTAAAACACCCTTTACGCCGATGTCTATTAGCTCGGGTCAATCGTATGGCCGCGGTGGCTGGCACGAAATTGACCAACCCTATAATAGCATAGCTTAGTTAAACTTTCGTTTATTGCTAAATATCAGTCACTGCTGTTTCCCGTGGGGGTGTGGCTAGGCAAAGTGTCTTGAGCTGCATTGAGCGTGCTTGATACTTACTCCTTTTAATCATTGTGATTTGTAGGGTGTCTTCACCGGAGCGGGGATGCTTGCATGTGTAATCTTGCTAGAAGCTAGTAGAAAGGCCGGGACCAAACCTATTTGTTTACGGGGTTTGTGGGTCCGTCTAGACATTTTCAGTGTCTTGCTTTGGGTATATTAAGCTACATAAAC